TGATTTCGAGACGAAAAACTTTCCAAATTTTTGAAAAATTTTCGCTGGCTACCTAGACCATATACAAAATGAAAAAAAGAAGAAAATTCTTTATTTCGAAATGAAATCTATTCTTATTTCGATTTGTTACTTTTTCGCTAATGAATTGAGGCGCGCGGAGTTCCATACTCCTAACATTTTTGTAGACAAAAGACTTTGTTCCCCCCTTTCTTTTTGATGTTCCGTATATCTTTGCTTTGATTTGAATGGTCGTTCAGAAGAATTTTTATACCATACAAAAAGGGGAATTTTCGATTTTTTGACTCCCAGCTCAGAATGAAAAATCATTCATTTTTTGGTTCATTTCAAAATACTTCAATCGGGACGCGCAAGAAATAGGCCAATTCCGCAACTTTTTGTTCCATTTCTCGCGGAGTCAAACTCTCATCAGTACGAGTCAAAGGGATGGCTCCTTGACCTCTGATTTCCAGATAAAGGACACGACGAGGATAAAGACCCTCTTTGAGTTCTATTCTGATAGACTGAATCTCATTTATAAGGAATCGGAGGAAGATTCGACGATTTTTTCCCGGAAATCCCCAACGAAAAATACACACTATTCCTTCTTTTCTATCGAATAGATCATAACCACTACCTACATTCCACGAAATTGTGCACCACAGATAGGAGCTAATAAAGAGACCCGCGATCCCATAGAAAGACATCACGATCCCCTGTGGAAAAAAAATGATTTGTTGTGAGGGAACTAAAGATAGCAAACTCCTACCAAGATAACTGGAAGTTCCAACTAAAAAAAATCCTAATGAACCTAAAAAAAGTAGAACGGCCCAGCAGAAATTACTTGTTTTTCGAGACCCTCTTATAAGGTCTATCCATATCTGTTCTGATCGCCAATTCATATTAATCTAGTTGCATTTCACATTTCAATTGAATTTGAATTGAGTGAATTGATAGAATAACCCAAATGAATTTCAATTTACTTAAACTTTTATACTGTAAGTACTAAACTCAATTTTGTTTCCGAAATAACCCTCATCAACTAGCACTATTCTAATGTGAACTTTCAAGGGTAATTAATTCGTTCGATCGAAAATAGGAGAGGGGATCCTTGAAATAGAAAGTCAATGTCTATAGATATCTAGGACCGGGTCATATCAAAGATCCCCTGAGCTGAGCCCAATCTAGTTCTTTTCATTTCAAATAAATAGAATTCATTTATACTCCCGGGTTTCACACGGATAAGAGTTCTTTCCGTTATGTTCGGAAGAAATCACGTGTTATACCATATTCCACTTTCCAAAAACACGGATATCCGTTTTCCAATAAACGGATATCCGTGTTATTCAAGTCGAAGTCTTGCAAAAGATTAGATTGTTTAGGCCCACCCACCCCCCGGCCTAAACAATCTTGTTTTTTTGAACATGAAGAAATAAAGAAGCCATTGCAATTGCCGGAAATACTAGGCCTACTAAAGGCACAAAAATAGAGGGAAAGTTTATAGGTGTCATAGAATGGGTACCTCGATTTACTATTTGGAAATCTTTTCTATTGTGATAAAATATCCTTATTAGAATTCTATCTAATTATACTAATTAGATCTAAGTGAGTATAGTATATACTAAGTGCAAGGAATGTAGAACTAAATAAATGAACTTAGTCAGCCTTCGATGCATTGACCTTAATGCTCGATTGAATTGGGATCTACATAAGCGTGCAACTGAAATAACTCACCTAGAACACATTTTAAATAATTACGTGGTACAACTAGATCGAATAGACCCTTATCGAATAAATTGTCAGTTTCTTGTACACCTTCAGGTACTTCTATCTTCAATGTTTCTTCAATGACTCTCTTACCCGCAAATGCGATGTAGGAGTCAGGTTCACCAATAACGATATTTCCCAACATACCAAAACTAGCTGTCACCCCACCAGTAGTAGGAGATGTAAGAATTGATATATAGAATAATTTTTCATTTAATTGATAATCATATAAAACAGACGCGATTTTACCCATTTGCATCAAGCTTAAACTTCCTTCTTGCATACGTGCCCCGCCAGAAGCACACACTAGAATAAGGGGGATCCTTTCATTAGTAGCATACTCAATTAAACGGGTTATTTTCTCTCCTACTACGGCTCCCATACTACCTCCCATAAACTCAAAATCCATAACCCCTATTGCTACAGGAATACCATTTAAATCACCTATACCTGTTTGAACAGCTTCGGTTAAACCCGTCTCTCTTTGATTTGTATCAAGTTTATCGGTATAGGATTCCTCCTTCCAACCCATCGCCTTCTCCAAATCTAAACGGAACATGTCCAACTTATAATAGACTTCTAGAATTTTCCAATTCAATTCCAAATAAAAACTCTCTAACTCTGAATTCAATTTTGAATTCAACTCAAAATAGAATTTATCCGCTTTCGGACGTAATTTCGCATAAACCAACTTCAATTTCGAACGAAAGTCCGAAAATTTTAACTCGAGATTCGATTCCGAAGGCAATTCCCAATCGAATTCCAATTCGGAATCTGATGTCAACTTAGGGTCGACTCCATAAAAATATAAAGACCTACATTTCGAGTAGAATTCAGGTTCCGAATAGAATTCGGAATCCGAAGGAAGACAGTGATACAAACAAAATTTTATTTCCTTTAGTTGTCTAATAATGATCTCCTTCAATTTTGCACGTAATGCCTCCGCCAATTCTGAATTAGGTTCTAATTGAGCTTTATCTATTTCAGACTTCAATTCCCAAGCTTTAGACGCCCAGGCATCCATCCGCAAATCCTGGGGTGTCTTTTTTAATTCCAGCTTCACTTCTGAATCAAATTGATCTACTTTTGAATCAGAGTTAAATTCTGATTCTGAATCCACTTCAGAATCAGAACGTAACTCCTTCAACTTGGAGTTCAACTTAGAGATCAAATCCGCATAAAAGTGGTCAAAATAAGCAACTAACTGATCAATTTTGCGGGTCAAACCCAAACGCAAGTCCGATTCATCATCGGATTCATCATCGAATCCATCATCGGATTCATCATCGAATCCATCATCGGATTCATCATCGAATCCATCACCGAATCCATCATCGGATTCATCATCGAATCCATTATAGAATCCATTATAGAATCCATTATCGAATTCATAATAGGATGAATCATAGGATGAATCATAGGATGAATCATAGGATGAATCATAGGATGAATCATAGGATGAATCATAGGATGAATCATAGGATGAATCATAGGATGTCGGTTCCGAAGGCGACTCCGGATCCACGTGCGAAAGCGGTTCCAAAAATTCCGAATTTCTTTTGAGTCTTTCCAAAGAAAAGTCCGGAAAATCATCCCAATCAATGATATCCACGGAAGTCATGTTTTCATTCATAGGGACCCAAGTTCCTTGGTCAATCAAGAGTTCAATTCTGGCTGAACTACCCATTCTCAAATGATATCCACACTCCTCACAAAAATACATTCTTTCCTTTAAAAATGACTTAAAATTTAAGTGATAACAATCTTCGCATTGAACCCATAAATGGTCGTATGCTTCAGTTCCACCAGGCTTTTTGCTATTACTTTTCTCATTCTCATCCCTTCCATTACGCTTTTCACTTTTTTCATGACTTTGATCAATCTCATCTCTTCCAGTCAGATTTTCATGACTTTGATCAAAAATGTCACTATCAGTGAAATTCGGGGAATTGCTAGGGGAGTTGTTGGGACTTTTATCTCCACTAGGATAGTTATTGGTTGAACTATTACCACAACTAGGAATGTCTTTTTCTGAATAAGAAAGACGCCCATTTTGACTCGGCTTATAAATACTATAAAAACTTCCCATTAATTTACTGAAGCTACACCTAGAATAGAATTCTAGTTTAAGAAAAAAGATTTTTTCTGACATAGAGCGATTCTCCTCCTATTTTTTAGGATATTGTGTTATGTTATTATATAATTATTAATAAAATATTTCGACACGTAATCAAATTAATTCTGCATAATCAAATTCTAAAGTAAAGGATAGTAATCAGATATTCTCATTATTAAATAAAAAGCATTTGCCTGTTTTAGTCTTAGTTTTGATTCTACAAAAAGTAGAAATAACCAACCGCAACGTAATGTATTTTTATTAAATTCACTATTTCTTATTTAATAACCAACCATTACCGATACCGATTTTTTCCAAATTTTGATATCAAAAAATACAAATAATACAAATAATCCCTCAGATTGTAATAAATCCATAAATTTCTCATTAATAATGCTGCGCACATAAATAAAAAATAATGAACTATAACTTTATCTTTTAAAACATTGTATTTTTCTTTCTTGTATTTACTCCATATCTTCATTCTATTATAAAGGATATACCGGTGGATTAAGGCATTAATATAGAGTATACTCTGATAATCCCTCGCCACAAAAAACAATAGAATAAATAGAATGGTATAATTTACAATACGTTTTTTGTGGCGAAGCCAAAACATACGTTTTGTTGTATTAATATTGTCTCCTAAATCGGCCAGAAAAGCATAAAAAGACGGATTTGGTTCTTTCATTTTTACCCCCCCCCAATGGAATACAAAATTTGCATTTCCATCAAGAAATCATTTTTTTATTGAGAATTTGAAATCTCAAAACAGAAATATCATAAAATTGGGTAGATATAATGAAATTAAAAGAATTTCATTATATCTACTAGCTACGATTGATTTTGCTTCTATATTGTCCTATTCTATCTATATTGTCCTATTCTATATTATTCTATATTATAGATATGATTGATTGATTGGCTCTTCCCGGAATTTTAGTTGACTCAGAGGTAGAAGATGATTCGGAAAAATTTAAAAATTCAAATCGAAACGCTTCGTGATCTTCAACCAATTTTCTGGTTCAATATAATTACCGGGAATGAGCGATATAGCTTGTTTCCAATATTCCGCGGCTTGGTCGAACCAAGCCTCTGCAATTTCAGAATCTCCCTGTCGAATGGCTTGCTCTCCCCGGTCGGAATAGGAGCCTCCTTCCCTTAGAACCGTACTTGCGAGTTTCCTGCACCATACGGCTCAGCAGTAAATTCTTTTGGTATCCATTTTTAATTTTGAATATGGAACTAAATGAGATTTTTCATAGATCTATCTCACCCTTCGGTTTTGTGTTAAGCAAGGTGCATGAGTTTCAAACTTGACTGATTATCTCGAATCCTAATCCGTTTTTTTGTTTTCTCTTTTGTCCCACCTTCAGCCGACTAAAGGCTGGACATTTCATTCTTTCGTTAACATTTTCTGCAAGGTAACTATCTCGCTTTCATATCGAAATTCATATAGAATCCTTGAAAAAGGCCTTACTTCATAAGAAAGAAAAGACGTACTCTCTTTAGGATCTGATACTACACCGCTGCTCAATACCCGAGTGGATCTTCTATATTACATAAGACGATTACTACGTGTTTTGATGGTTTTTTATGGTATAAAAAAGCAGCTCTTTTCTTCATTTTAAGGTATTCCTACTTTTAAAAAATGAATTGACCTTTACGGTGCTTACTCTCTATTTCCATTTTTATCCATACAAGCAAGTATCTAGGCCTATCTTATTCTATTTCAAATCTTAGCTAAAAAAGTAAAGGTTGTTTTGAACGTCTGCAGTTTTCTCTACTTCTGTAGCTTTCTACCATTGTCTACTATCCCCAATTTAGTATCCATTATACCCCAAATATATGGTCGGTCACCCCCCCCCCCAGCCTCTTATTTTTCTTTCCTTTTCTCTTTCTGCAGCTTTCTATACTTCTGTAGCTTTCTACTATCTACTATTATATATCGTCTACTATTATATATCGTCTACTATTATATATCGTCTACTATTATATATCGTCTACTATTATATATCTATATATCGTCTACTATTATATATATATATCGTCTACTTTTATATATCGTCTACTATTATATATAGTAGCCCTAAAGCTAGCTTTCTACTATCCACGATTATCTATTATAATCCTAATATATGGTAGGGCTCGCCCCCCCAAGCAAGCCTCTTATTTGTCTTTCCTTTTCTCTTTCTATAGTGGAGACAGTCGCACGTAATGACAGATCACGGCCATATTATTTAAGGCTTGCGGTAAGAATGGGTTTCGTTCGAGTGCCCTAAAATAATATTCTAAAGCTTTCGTATGATCTCCATTACTTGTGTGAATAAGGCCTATGTTATAGAGTATATAACTTCGATCGTATGGATCAATTTCTAGCCGCATCGCTTCATAATAATTCTGTAAAGCTTCTGCATAATTTCCTTCGGATTGGGCTGACATCCGTTACGGTCGTCATTCGATTCAAAGAATCTCCGTTCCAGAACCGTACGTGAGATTTTCACCTCATACGGCTCCTCCCTTATTTTATATGCATAATGAAAATCTGTCAATCGGTTTTTGACTCCATGTTCCATGTATTGTATTCTCATTATGAATTGAGCGGGGCTAGTGTTTTTACATGAAATTTCTAGCCAACCTCCCTGCGAAAGAGCTTTTGTTAACATCAAATGTGTTGTTACTAGATAGAAAGGTAACTCCAACAATTTCTTTGTCCTCAACAACGCCCCCTAATTTCCAGGAATTAGTCACTTCAACAGTCTTTGATGGTTATACGGGTATCCAAAGTACGAACGAGATGGATGTTTGTTGTCCCAACCATTCTTTTAAGTCTCTTTTAAGTCCCAATCCAACTAAGGGTAGGTAAGGGGATAAGTTCTTTTTGACAAAGCTTTCATCTTGTTGATTTCTAGGTGTAGTGCCTTTCCCTCATGCTGCCTATTCTATTAGTACTAGTAGAGTGGGATTGCCCTAAAATATAGAACCAATAGGTGTAACCTTTCGCTCAATACTAAAATGGATAATGGAAGCATATGAGGCTGCATCAATCGGGGATACACAACAGAAGGAATTGTTCTATTTCTAAACTTCACCTTCAACAAGCGTAGATTTTTTGAATAACCTATACTCAAAATAAGACTCAAAAATAAGAAGCTTTTTTCTATATTTTCTTTATGCTTTTTGCGAAAAATAGAATCAAATCACACCATCTCTGTAATAGGTAAATGCCTCTTTTTCTCCTGAAGTTGTTGGAATTATTCGTAATAAAATATTGGCCACAATTGAAAAGGTCTTATCAATAAAATTTACATTTATCCGCGATCTAGGCATAGGTAACAATCCATTCTCTAATTATTCTCATTACCTCTCGTGGGAAAATGATCCTACAAAAAAAAGGAATTTGACACTCAAAAAAGAGCATAAAACGGATTCATTTCAAAAATGAAAGTAAGATAGGAGACTTATACTACTATTTTATTTCGAATTTAGAATCAAATACTCAAAAAAAGGTATCTCTTTGGAAGAATCAATAAGAAATATTGGAATGAATACGATTCAGATTCATCCAATCCAAATATCCAAATAGAGTAGTATACCAATGAAACTATTACGATTTCATCGAAACTGAAGAATCAAGGAATTTTCGAATTTTTATGGAATCGTAGTTTAGTTTAAATGGAATCATGATCGAAAGGTATCCATTAATCATAGTCTATAAAAAACATAAACTCCTCAATCTATTAATTCCTTCCAATTCATTGATTTAATCTGATATGGTATAAAAAAAGATCATATCTCAAAAAGACGGGCACATCATATTTGCAAATATGAATAGATCTTTTTTTGAGTTTAGCCTTTCACAAGCATAAAAAAACTTTCATTTTCGATTTTTCTTTTTAGTTAGAAATGGTTGGTGTTGGTCGCACCTATTCAAACGAAAAAAAATCTGAAATATTCAGAACTCGTTATTCATTCGGTTTCTGGGTCATAATCATTGTAAAGGAGAGGTGGCCGAGTGGTTCAAGGCGTAGCATTGGAACTGCTATGTAGACTTTTGTTTACCGAGGGTTCGAATCCCTCTCTTTCCGTACCTCCATTTCACCCAATTCACCAACATTGCTGACCGTAACAAATCAAAGACCAGGAGATACGATTATTTATTCTACCGGTTAGATCCTTCTTCTATTTTGATATCTATTTTTGATTTCTAATAGATGGGGGTACATAAAATAGAATACGGAAGGGTTGGACAAAAGTCAAGGTTAAGCCTGGCGAGAATAATATTCTACGACTAGCAATTCGTTGATTGTCAAACCGACCCACTTATTATCTATTATTTGATTGACGAATCCTTTATATGGGAATGGGTGAAGAGTCAAATGTTTTGGCAATTTCTTGGGGGGGGATGAATCCAGATAATTTTGAACGAGAGCTCTGGAGTTTTGCTTCTCCCTCGCCATAATAATATCTTGGCGTTGGCAACGATAACTTGGTATATCTACTATACGACCATTAACTAAAATATGTCTATGGTTAACTAATTGGCGTGCTCCAGGAATAGTCGGAGCCATACCCAATCGAAAAAGGATGTTATCCAAACGCATTTCAAGTAATTGGAGTAAAACCTGACCTGTTGATCCTTTGGCTTTTCTAGCGATACGAAAGTATTTAAGCAATTGTCGTTCTGTAATACCATAATGAAAACGTAATTTTTGTTTTTCTTCTAGCCGAATACGATATTGAGATCTTCTTCTGGAACGTGATTTGTTTCTAAGATCATTTCCAACTCTAGGCTCTTTATTAGTTAGTCCGGGTAAAGCTCCTAGACGGCGTATTTTTTTGAAACGAGGCCCTCGGTAACGCGACATAAAGACTCCTTTTTTTATTGATATTTTTTAAAAACCGGAATTAAAACGGAACTCAATTTGATTACAATTTTTTTTGAATAAGTTAATTAGATATTAGTTATTTATCTATATAGTTAGATTTTAACACTCTATCTAAATAGAGATATTTAACTCTATATACTATGGAGTCAAACTTCTCTTATGCGAGCCCGCTTAGCTCAGAGGTTAGAGCATCGCATTTGTAATGCGATGGTCATCGGTTCGATTCCGATAGCGGGCTTTTATCTACTTGGTCTATTTTATATATTATATGATTGACAATTTTTTTCAAAATCAAAGAATAAAGACAACTTTCCTTTGTCCAAAAGTGGACGATTTTCTATGGACACTTATGAATCAAAATTCAATGAAAATGAAAGAGCGAAATTTCGGAAAAACAACTCAACTCAGAAAAACATTTTTTCTTATTTTCTAGTTGCTAGATTTTCGAATCTATTCTATTTTCTAATATACATAACTATATCGAGTTAAATATCTCTATTTAGGTTATATCAAAAAAATCCATTTATTCTGACTATCTTTCTCTCGATTTTTATTAGCCAATTCGATAGATTTTCTATTTTTTATTTTTTATTATAGAATATATGGATATCTAGATAACATTTCTTTCTATTGTAGTAACTAATGCATATGTATATCTCTTTTCTAAGAATTTCGAATTACTAACTATTAGTATTAAATATTCGATTTGTAGTCAATTTTTTGATTAGTTTGTATAATTATCGATTTTCAAGAGTCTATAATTATTCTATATCTATATCTAGAATATTGAACATATATTCAATATCTTAGTTCTAGCTCTAACAATATATATTTCATATATATTTCATCAAAAGAAAAATATAGAATAAAAAAAGATAGAAATAGATTATGAAATTCATTTATGAAAGAATTTCGATTTTAGTTATAGGAGTCTATCTTAAGAAAAGAAAAATCGAAAAAAAAGAAGAGACCTTTTGAGTATTCCAAATTCCATAGGAAAATGAAAAAGGTCATATATGGGTGGTATATATTCATCTATATTGAATTGAAGATCAAAAAAGAATACAATTTTTTGTGATTGACCCATATCAAATATGGACTCCTAGTAGAGATGAAAGAAACGAAACAAAAAAGAAGAGCTGCCTTTCGGTATATAAATTGGTATCTAATGAATTCAACGATTTCGGTATAAACGGACGGATAATAAAAAAACTGAAAAGGAAAATTAGACTGAGATTTTGATTTAATCATAAAAAAGGGGGATATGGCGAAATTGGTAGACGCTACGGACTTAATTCGTTTGAGCCTTAGTATGGAAACCTACTAAGTGATAACTTTCAAAATCAGAGAAACCCTGGAATTAAAAAAAATGGGCAATCCTGAGCCAACTCCTGCTTCCCAAAAGCGAGAAAAAAAGGATAGGTGCAGAGACTCAATGGAAGCTATTCTAACAAATGGAGTTGACTGCCTTGCGTTGTTATAAAAATGCATCTTCCAAAAAGGATGAAGAAGAAAGATATATACATATATATATGTACTGAAAAGTGAAATACTATATATAACTGTATCGAAAAAATAATGAATGATGACCCGAATCCATTTTTTTTTATATGAATATGAAAAAATGGAAGAATTTTTTTGAATCGATTCGAAGTTGAAGAAAGAATCGAATATTCATTTATGAAAAAAAACGAAAACATTTACTCCGCGGTCTGATAGATCTTTTGAAGAACCGATCAATCGGATGAGAATGAAGATAGAGTCCCATTCTACATGTCAATATCGACAAGAATGAAATTTATAGTAAGAGGAAAATCCGTCGATTTTCGAAATCGTGAGGGTTCAAGTCCCTCTATCCCCAAAAAAAGCTCATTTTATTTCCTAATTAGTTATCCTCCTTTTTGTTAATGGTTTCAAATTGGTTCTCTTCCTCATTTTTTCTTCTTTTGAAAAGGTATCTGAGCAGAAATTTTTTTCTATCACAAGACAAGACTTGTGATAGAAACGATACATGTACAAATGACCAGCTTTGAGCAAATGAGTTGAATACTCGTTTGAATGATTCACAATCCATAGAATTTCTTGGACTAAAACTTACATACAAATCTTTTCACGATCCAAGAAATTTTGGGGCCTAGGCCTAGATAATACTTTGGAATATCCTTTCGCCTTTTGATTTCATTGACATAGACCCAGTTATCTAGTAAAATGAGTAAATGATGCGTCGGGAATGGCCGGGATAGCTCAGTTGGTAGAGCAGAGGACTGAAAATCCTCGTGTCACCAGTTCAAATCTGGTTCCTGGTACATGATTTATTTAGATGAGTATCCATTCTATAGATTAATTGATATGGATCAATATACATATTCATTAATTGTCTAGATCATGACACATACGTAACTTATACCTCTAGATGTCTAGAGATATACCCCATCTATAAATAGAAAATAGATGGGAAAATTAGCTAATAAAAAAGAAGTCAAAGGGTTTTTTTTCTTTGTTTATTTGGTTATACTTTAGATTGGGTTGCCTCGCATTCAAAAAGAATATGAATACTTCATACATATTCGAAAAAGTTTCATTAATTAGTCGCAAGACTCAAAAAAGTAAAGTCGAGGGTAGGTAAAGTAGGAGACTAGAAAAGCTCTATTTCAGATAGAGTACAAATAGAATCCTATTTCCTCTCATTTCTTTTTTTTCTATTTCGTCATTTCCCCCCTACATTCCATGACTTTTTAGAGTCCATATAAGTAATGTTCGCGTCACAAAATTCATGATACAGAATTGGATTGGTTCATTCTATTCTAGTGGCTCGGTTCATCCAAAATGAAAGTCTCTTCCAAAATTGCAAGTTTCAATGAATTCCTAATTCGATTGTCTTTCATTTTTAACCCACCCATAATACGAAAAAACCCGGCAATTACTTCGATTGATTGATCTAGAACAGAAGGTACAAAAATTCCTTATCTATTTGATTTTCTTGGATTTGAAATTCTCGAAATGAAGATTTATTTCATATCATTCAATAGGCATCTTGTATTTCATAAAAATTGGGGGTAATATAATCTTTACGTAAAGGCCATCCTATCCAACTTTCGGGCATTAAAATACGTTTCAGGCGTGGATGATTGTCATAAGAGATTCCCAACATATCATAAGATTCCCGCTCTTGAAAATCCACACTTTTCCAAACCCAGAAAACAGACGGAATTCTAGGATTCTTTCTTGGGGCAAATACTTTTATGCACACCTCTTCCGGTTGATTCACACCAGCCTCTATTCTCGTAAGATGATACACGCTAGCTAACAGTCCACCCGGTGCCATATCATAGGCACATTGGGAACGTAGATAATTGTAACCATATACATATAAAATGACAGCAACGGAATGCCAATCTTCGGGCTTTATTTGTAAAGTCTCTATTCCTTGATAATCGAAGCCCAAAGATCTATGAACTAGCCCATGTTTGACTAGCCAAGCAGACAAACGACCCTGCATCTTGTTTATCTCTCCCACATTTTGATTTGTATAAATATTGGAATTGTATAAGTATTTTATGAAATGTCTGGAAATTGACCTCTTGCTTCTTAGTCGGTACAAAACAAAAAAAAAGAATCCTGCTTAATTCACGAATTCGTGGGAAGATACCGAACTTTTGTATTTCAAAAATGTTTGAGGAGGGATCTCTGAAATATATGGAGATTTAGAAAGTAATCCTTGATCATAATTT